CTGACAGAGTTGGAAGCTCTTATAACTTAAGAAATTTCTAATTTTTGTATTTGGAAGGGGTGGACGATACCCTTTCAACATTCTTTAATTTCAAAGGGGCAGTTTCAATCATGGAAAAGTTTAATAACTAGGAAAAAGCCGGCTATCGGAATCGAACCGATGACCATCGCATTACAAATGCGATGCTCTAACCTCTGAGCTAAGCGGGCTCACATAGCATTCATTTTCTATGCATAGTAATTCATAACAATACACTAAAGTATTAGTATCTTATTTACTAATTAATATTTCTTATCTAATCAGGATTCAATCCTAGATAAAAGAATAGAATATCAAATTTAACTAATTAAAAATTAAATAAATTATTAATATTAAATAACAATAACATAGAAGTTGAATTTCTTTAATCACGAATAAGTTGATAATATCATCAATATTAAATTAGGTATAATATTATATTATATTAGAAATGACATTTGATAGAATTTGCAATCTATTACACTTCTATTTTATTAGATATTATCTAAGAATAATTCGTTATAACTAATGAACCATTCTTCCGCTTTCATTCATTTCCTTCATAAGGATATAAGTAGTAAATGCGGAAATTAAGACGACAAAAAAAATCGACCGTTCAAGTATGTAAAAGGTTACGGGAAGAGTGACAGGTATATATTGAATTATGGATACAGAAATGATATAATCCTATTTAGTTTTAGTTGTACCAAATACCAAATTAAGGGTTTCCTAGAGAGGATTGGTAAGAAATCAAGGCGGAGCGACCTCACACTAAACTACTAATCTAAAAACAAAAAGAGGGGGATATGGCGAAATTGGTAGACGCTACGGACTTAATTGGATTGAGCCTTGGTATGGAAACTTACTAAGTGATAATTTTCAAATTCAGAGAAACCCTGGAATTAATAAAAAGGGCAATCCTGAGCCAAATCCTATATTTTCAAAAAAGCAAAAAGGAAAGGCTTAGTAAAGAAATAAAGGATAGGTGCAGAGACTCAACGGAAGCTGTTCTAACAAATGGAGTTGATTGCGTTGGTAAAGAAATCTTTACTACCAAAAATTCCATAAAGGATGAAGAAGAGGGTTATATACAGACTGTATCAAATGATTAACCCACAGCCTGTAGATCTTTTCACGAACGGATTAATCGGACGAGAATAAAGAGAGAGTCCCGTTCTGCATGTCAATGTCGACAACAATGAAATTTATAGTAAGAGGAAAATCCGTCGACTTTAAAAATCGTGAGGGTTCAAGTCCCTCTATCCCCAAAAAGCCTTTTTTTCTTCCCCGACCCTTTTACCTATCCCCCCTTTTTTTTGTTACGGGTTGAAAATTCCTGATGTACCCACTCTATTCTATATTCTATTTGATTCGTTTAGTTTTTAGTTTATAAATAGATCTGGGCAGAAATGCCTTTCTCTTATTACATATTATTATATATATATTATATATATACATGATAATATATCAAAATGAACATCTTTGAGAAAAACCCCATTTAAACAACCCCGAATAGGAATAGGATCTAGATAAAACTTTGTAATCTTCTTACGTACTGTTAATTGACAAAGACCCCATCCTCTAATAAAATTAAGGATACCGCATTGGGCTGGTCGGGATAGCTCAGCTGGTAGAGCAGAGGACTGAAAATCCTCGTGTCACCAGTTCAAATCTGGTTCCTGGCACATGATTAAATTGGTCGAGTTTCTTTAAATTAATTGATATGAATCGACATCCACATTCATTTATAGTATAGTTTAAATAATAATCCATATTTTGATTCATCTTGCCGAGATATACCCCATCTATTTTATCTATTTTTTATTTATTTATTTATATTGTAGATGGGTTGAATTTAATAGTTAATAGACAAGATTCAGTTCAGATCCAAAAAAAGAGAATTCCATACCCTTTCATTTCTTTGTATTTTCTTTCATATTTTATTTATTCCTATCTACATATGCAGAACTCCTTTTGTTCATCCTATTGTTTCGGCTCGTATGAAATAAGTATCTTACAAACCAAATAACTGGGATGCGAGAATTAACGAATTCCCAATTCTCTAAAGAATTCCAAAATAGAAATGAGACTTCCATTATTCTGGTTAATTTAGAACAGAACGTACAATCTTTGAAATTTTATATTTATAATAAGTGGAAAGTTTTTCTTAGTATTCAATGAGCATCTTGAATTTCATAAAAATGGGGGGAAATATAATCCTTACGTAAGGGCCATCCTATCCAACTTTCCGGCATTAAGATACGTTTCAAGCGTGGATGAGTATCATAAAAGATTCCCAGCATATCAAAAGATTCTCGTTCTTGAAAATCCACGCCCTTCCAAATCCAGAAGGCGGATGGAATCTTAGGATTGTTCCTCGAGGCAAATACTTTTATGCATACCTCTTCTGGGTGATCGACACCATACTCTATTCTCGTAAGATGATACACACTAGCTAACAGCCCGCCCGGTGCTACATCAT